ATTGTTAAAGCTTCCATAAAAGCCAGACTAAGCAATAAAGTACCTCGTATTTTACCCTCTGCTTCTGGTTGTCTCGCAATACCTTCTACAGCTTGGCCCGCAGCAGTACCTTGACCAACCCCAGGTCCAATAGAAGCAAGCCCCACAGCCAATCCAGCAGCAATAACGGAAGCAGCAGAAATAAGTGGATTCATGGTAATTTCCTCGCAAAAAAAAAAAAAGAAAAAAAGAAATGGTTAATGATACAACCAACCAATGAATTACTACTTAATCTTTATCCACTTCTTTTTCTACTTTTACTATTTACTTTACTATACTACCTTTTTACTTTAACTAAAACTTATTTTACTTACTTCTTTTTGTTTTTTATTTATTTATTTTTTTTATTGATACTTATCACTAAAATATATCGGGTCGAAGTAGCTAAAAACTCCAACAGAATATTACTTAATTTTAAGAACTACTTCCATATACCGTTTTTCATTTCTTTCTACCCATGATGGAGTTTTATGTAAATAGATACATACGGTTTTAGCCATTGTGTTTTCTTGTTTAGAAACTCTTATATTCTTTCATTCAATTAACAATCACAGAAAAATAGAAAAAGGACTGATATTTGAATCTATATAAATTATAAATGAAGTGGGCTAGAAAAAAAAAAAGAGATAGGGATAATTCCTATCTAACTAGTAAATAACATATACTTTTTTTCTTCCATAACGTAAACCACCTGCACTTTATTATTCTATTAATATTAAATCGTATTCTGTACATATATCTAGTAGGGCCCCCCCCAATCCTTCTTTCTCTTAAAAACTCTACAATATCATCTATCTTTCTTCATATATACAATACATATATTAGCTATTTTCATTTTCTTCTCCAGCCCTGTGGATTATATGGAACCCCGCATTGCTTTAATTGGGATAAGCTTAAAAAACTATTTCGAAAGTTAGTCAATGATGAACCTCCATGGATTCACCTATATAAGCCGCAGCCAAAGTTGCAAAAATAAGAGCTTGAATACCACTTGTAAATAATCCAAGAAACATGACAGGTATAGGAACTACTGAAGGCACTAAAGAAACAAGAACAACAACTACTAATTCATCAGCCAATATATTCCCGAAAAGTCGAAAACTAAGAGATAAAGGCTTTGTAAAATCTTCTAGGATATTAATTGGTAAAAGTATTGGAGTTGGTTGAATGTATTTACCGAAATATCCCAATCCTTTTTTGCTAAGACCCGCATAGAAATATGCCACTGACGTGGGTAAAGCTAAAGCAACAGTAGTATTTATATCATTCGTGGGCGCAGCTAACTCCCCATGAGGTAACTTTATGATTTTCCAAGGTAAAAGAGCACCTGACCAGTTAGAAACAAAAATAAATAGGAACATCGTTCCAATAAATGGAACCCAAGGACCATACTCCTCTCCAATCTGAGTTTTGCTCAAGTCTCGAATAAATTCAAGGACATATTCGAAGAAATTCTGCCCGTCGGTCGGAATGGTTTGTGGATTCCGAACAGCTATAATGGCTGAACCTAATAAAATAGCAATTACAACCCAAGAAGTGATAAGTACTTGGGCATGAATTTGTAAACCTCCTATTTCCCAATATAAATGTTGGCCTACTTCTACACCTGACATATCGTATAACCCTTTGAGTGTTTTAATGGAACATAGTATAACATTCATATTGCCCTATAATAGAAATCAAACTTATAAAAAGGAATTATTTTGATTCAACCATATCTTTCTCAATTCATCTACCTTCATTCATGAATAGGAATCGTACATTATATTTAGGATACCAAGAAATTACATAAAAAAAAAATACCAATCATTTTTTATCCAATATTCAAAACATAGTTCAAAAATGCAAACCAAAATAATAAACAATCAAAGAAATCCATGGAGTTCAACAAAAAGGAACTAATCTTCTTCTTCTTTTTCTTAACTATTAAATTATAAGATAATCAACCTTTTTTTATATAACTATTTCGGCCCTCCAAAATTGTGGATACTAATTTGGTAAGAATCAATCGAATCGATGCTATAGCATCATCGTTGGCCGGAATAGAAATATCTGCAAGATCTGGGTCACAATTTGTATCGATTAAACAAATCGTCGGAATGCCCAAAATGACACATTCTCGAAGAACCGTATATTCTTCTTGCTGATCAACGATAATTACAATATCGGGCAATCCCGTCATATATTTGATCCCGCCCAGATATGTTTGCAAGGTGGATAACTTTCTCTTCAACATTGCTGCATCTCCTTTTGGGAAACGGGCGAGTTTCCCCATTTTTTGTTCCGCTCTTAAGTCCCTGAACTTCTGAAGTCTTGTTTCTGTAGTAGACCAATTCGTTAACATACCACCAAGCCATTTTTTATTAACATAATGACATCGAGCCCTTATTGCTGCTGATGCTACTAAATCCGCTGCTTTATTTTTGGTGCCAACGATTAAGAAGTTTTTTCCCATACTTGCTGCATCAAAAACTAAATCGCAGGCTTCTGATAAAAAACGAGCAGTTATAGTAAGATTTGTAATATGAATACCTTTACGCTTTGCAGAGATGTAAGGAGCCATTCTAGGATTCCATTTCTTAGTACCATGACCAAAATGAACTCCTGCTTCCATCATCTCTTCCAAATTTATGTTCCAATATTGTCTTCCCATTTTACCACACTTTCTCTTTTTTTTTTTTTTTAGGAATTCAGTAACCTGTGAAATAAATAATTGTTCCGACGGAACCTTATACCAGGATTGACCATTGATCTACGACCAAAATCATGAATTTATTTGAATTCTTTATTTTTCGTTGATTACCAAATCCATAATCGGACCAGAGAATTCAAGTAAAAAGAATGAACCTCTTGTTAGGAATTACTAAATCATGTATCATGTAAATGATTGGTCTGATGTCCCATGGAAATAGTTCGGGACGCAAGAACAAAAAAAAATTCTCAAAATTCTCTATAGTGTAACAAAATATCTCTCATCTCCAATTCGAATAGATTCTTCCTTTTTATTTTCAAATGAATGTTTTTATCTTGCTTTGAACGATGTACTAATTTTTTTAATCCAGTACCAACCGGTATAATCCCCCCCAGAACAACGTTCTCTTTCAGCCCTTTCAACCAATCAATACGACCTCGTAGAGCAGCTTTTGCTAAAACTCGAGCAGTTTCTTGAAAACTCGCTTCGGATATGAAACTTTGAGTATTCAGAGATGACTTCGTTATTCCCAATAAGATTGCCCGATAACAGATCGCTTCGTCCAAAACACGCCCTGCTCGCTCTGCTCGCAACAATCCAATCAGTTCCCCAGGTGAAAAAACATTAGACATTCCATCTTCTGAAACCAACACTTTTGATGTTACTTGACGTACAATAATCTCTATATGTCTATTATGGATCTGTACCCCCTGGGATCGATAAACCCTTTGGATCTTATTAACCAAAGAGATACGACTTTGTGCTATGGTTAGTTCAGCTCCAATCAAGAATCCCCAGGGTATCCCAAGAAGCCTTCGGCTACGTTCGTCCCAACCTTCAACTCTCCCTTTGAGGTTCATTGATATTGAATCAATTGAACGAACTTCTAAGATTTGTTCCACTTTTGGAAGACCTTGCGTGATATCGCCGGATCTCGATTTTTCATATATAAATGTAATTAATGTATCTCCTTCATAAAGGGTTTCCCCATAATGGCCATGAACAGTTGCTCCCGGAGTGACCAAATAGGGCTTAGCTGATCTTATAACTAAAGAGTCAACATGAACAATGAAAATTTGACCAGATTTTTTTATGCGTGATCCGTATTTCAATAGACATAAATTTTCACAAAGAAAGAGGCCAAGGTTAATTATTGTCCATGCCTCTTCACAATAATCGTGATGGAGAAAACACCAATTAAAATGGAATAAATTCCAAATGATGTTACTACAAGGATCGGGATTATAAATCCTACTATTTTCATCTAGGAAACAGTATTGAAATTGAAGTACTTGGAAAGTCTGTTGAAAATTGTCAAGTTCGAGTAACAAATAGTTCTTTAAAAAGATTTGATTATAAGTTATTAAATAGTAAGATAAACAAGGATTCGCTATTTTAGATACAATAGTACCTAAGGGACCCAACAAATCCCTAATTGGATTCATGGGATCCGATTCTTTTGTCGCATTATTATATCTCGAAGTATTGAAGGGGCCAATTCGAGAACAATTGGATGATGACAAAATTCGGAAACATTGGCATTCCTTATTTCGATTCAACAACGTACCAAGAGTTCCCTGATGTTGGGGAAATGATTGAGTCTTTGCCTTGGAATTAAAAGGATTTATATTGGTACGATCTAATCCAATATTGTAAATCAATCCTGAACCTGACGTATCATACTTTTTTACGGTATACGAAATAGTGGACTTTACTAACTCAATTCTGATGAAATCACGAAGCAGATCATTTGCCCTTATTTCAACAAAGGAAGCATGAACCTCTTCTTTTATAAAACCCCTTTTTTCTTGGTCCCAATTAAATACTAAGCAAGCCCGAACTAATTGAATACTTGTGTGAGAAATTCCTCGAATTGACTTGCTATTTCCATAAAGTATATAATTGACAATTCGAAGTTGTACATTATCCTTTTCTTGCAAGAGATCCTGAGGGAAAAGTGTTGCTAAATTTATCCCATCGGATATTTCATATGGGACTACGGGCTGAACCAAAACAAAATACTTTTTTTTTATAGGTGTGATCCGTTGAACATAGATCCAATTTTTAAATTTTTTTGATCCCTTATAATTTTTATTTTCCATTCCTGGTGGTATCAAAATGCCGCTGTGCCTAGATATTTTATCCGCCTCTCCAGGAAAATGAATATCTCCAGAAAAAATTTTCAGTTCAATACTCTTTTTTTTTCTCTCCACTCGGACTAATCCACCTACTCGGCTTCTTGTATTTATATTTAAAACAAGTCGTGTATCTACTCCAACGATACTATTGTTTCGGACCATTATGGGCGAAGATCCGGGGAAGATATGCACTTCCTCGGGAATGAAAAAAAATTGATCTACTCTCATTTGCATTTGGTATTTCGGACTAAATTCTTTTGCTCCTCGATACTCAATAAAATCCTCTTTTTTTACGATTGAATCTACTTCGACAATCCCATATTTAATAATTCCCGAACTGCTTCTTCTGTATCGCGGATCATCAAAATAAGCAAGAATACTATTTTTACGTAAAATACCATTTATAGGTATTTTAATAGAAATACAAAAAGAGGGTATTAGTTTCTTTTCTCGTTCTTGATCATATTGTAAGGGAATCACGAATCTATTTCTTCGCTTTTTCGCCAAGGAATCATCGGAATTCTCTTGACAAATAGAGGGATCTATGAGATTCCAATGACCATTGGATATGATTCGATAAGGTTTTGAATACTCAAAGATTTGCCCATCCTTTTTACTTTTACCAAAAGTATCCAACAATTTATGTCTTACTTGATCATTAGTCAAATCAAAGATATATCTTTCTTCGACAGAAAAAGAATTAGAATTCATTTGATCTTGATCCTTGTGGAGTGAAAAAGACACTATACTGGATCTGCATAGACCTCCTGCTAATATCCATAAATGACTTGTTTTTGGTACTAGATGAACATTACTATACGGATATTCGGGCGCATGATGCACATCAGTACTCCAGTGCATTTCTCCTTCTGACTCAGAATAAATATGTTTTAGAACCCTCTCCTTAAAATGAAAAGTGGACGTTCCGGCACGAATCTCGGCAATCACTTGTTCAGATTCTACATATTGATAATTTTGAACTAAAATCAAACTTTTTGTTGGAATATTAACATTATGTATAATATCTCGACTCTCAATAGTTACATACAAGTCTATAAAACATAGAAAAGCAGGATGCCCATGACGGGTACGTGTGGGATGAACCAAATACTCATCAAATTTTATTTTTCCATTAGAGGGAGCTCGTACATGTTCGGCAGTACCACCTGTGAATACTCCGCCCGTATGAAAAGTTCTTAATGTGAGTTGAGTCCCCGGTTCCCCAATTGATTGACCCGCAATAATGCCTACGGCTTCTCCCAACTCAACCAGATCACCATGAGTAGGGCTACGGCCATAACATAATTGGCAGATCCAAGAAGTACTCCTGCAATTAAAAGGGGTTCGAATATATATTGGGTGTGCTCGAAAGGTTATAAATCGATTGACAAGTCCAATTCCAATATCCTTATTTCGAGTGGCAATACATCGTAGATCAATATATATATCATCTGCTAATACACGACCAATTATTGTTTGAACAAAAATTTTTTCCGTCATACCTTTTTTGGGACTCACGTAAATACCTCGTATAGTACCACAATCCGTTCTACGTACAAGAATGTGTTGAACTACTTCAACAAGTCTACGCGTGAGGTATCCAGCATCTGATGTTCGTACAGCAGTATCTACAACTCCTTTGCGGGCTCCGTAGCAAGAAATTATATATTCTGTCAAAGAAAGCCCTTCTCGTAAATTGTTTTGAATGGGTAAATCAATCATTTGTCCTTGAGGATCCGACATTAATCCTCTCATACCTACTAATTGGTGTACTTGAGATGCATTTCCTCTAGCCCCCGAAAAGGACATTAGATGGACTGGATTAGAGGGATCAGTCATCCGAAAATTAGGATTCATTTCTTGTCTCAAATATTCACTTGTAGCATACCATATCTCAATGGATTGACGTAATTTTTCTACCACGTGTACATTCCCATAATGATGGTTTTTCTCTAAAAGAAAACTTTGTTGTTCAGCGTCTTGGACTAACCATCCCTTAGAGGGTATTGTTAAAAGATCATCAATTCCTAATGAAATAGATGTAGCAGTGGCTCGCTGGAAACCCAAAGTCTTCACTTGATCCAGGATATGTGATGTATATGCCATTCCGAAATGATCTATTAATCTGCTAATAAGTCGTTTAATAGCAGTTCCATCTATCACCTTATTGTGAAAGGCCAGATCGGCCCGTTCTGCCATAAGGACCTCCATATTCTGCTGAGTAAGATTCCACAATGGGCCTGAGTCAGTGATTCGAAAACTTCCTTTCCTCAATCCTGATTCACACAGAAATTAAGAAATTTTGATACCAGTTAAATTGGGGAGACCCGAATTCCTGCGAGTATGGGCATCACTAATAGAATTTATTTTTATAGAGCGTATGAGTTACATAGCCTATGAGTAGGCACGGCAAAACCCCTGTATGGCTTCTTCTATTTCTCGATAAAAAGAAAGATGACCCACAGTAGTTCGAATGTATATACAACGAATTTCTCTTTTTATACTTCCCACTATTCGATAGTGTTTATAAATCTCATTAGAATTACCAAAAGATTCATATTGAACTTCGATGGGAACTTCTCTTGAGCCAACGACGCGTTGATCTAATCTCCACCGAAGCCACAAAGGACT